GATCTCTCGGTTCGAGAAATAAGAGGATCAAACCATTTCTTCTGAGTCTCTTTCAAATTCAATAAATGTTGGTTGATCGTATATTTCATTATAGTTATATGATTCAGAGTATCATTTCCTATTTGATCCCTTTGAATTCCATATTCGAAGTTGCGATTGGATCTATTCATTAAAAAGAATCGATTCGATACATTTCTTATGTACCCATAGATGCTATATTGGATTTGAATCAGATTTCGGATCAATCTATATTGATTGACTGCCTCCATGATGTTGTTGCTAGCAAATACCGCTGTTTTTAGTTTTGGATCTTCCAAATCATTCCCGCAGTGGATCCGGACCAATTTTTTTCTGATCCTTCGATAAAAAGATTCATTCTCCTCATAAAAAAGAGGAGGTAGAACCAATAAAGATTTCTTTTTCGATTCATCTCTGGAGTTGAATACCTCATTCAAGAATTTTTTTTGATCCAACCCGTAGGAATCAATAGAAAAGGCAAATCCCCTATGATACACCAGATCCGGCTCGGTTATTGATAGAGTGAATAGATCTGCCATTTCTTGAAATCTCTCTTCTGATTCAAAATCGTGGTGTAACGTGTATCCCCCTTTGTTCCGGTTATGGAATAGATGAAATAAATCCAAAAATGGATTTTTTTTCAAGAATGAAATCTTATTGGAACTGTCCATATCTGGTTCATCCTTCGGAACCATATCACATCCCGGATCTGATGAAATAGGATGAATTGAGACGGTATTTTGTAAATACGTAATTATCTTGAATATATCAACCATTTCTTTATTTTCCGATCGCCTGGAAGGGACAAAAGAAACATCTTGTTTTTTCTTCAAAAATTGCTGATCTCTAGTGGACCTCTCAGTAGGATTCGAACCCAGATGAAGTTCTGACCATCTGTCAGAGAAAAAAGAACGAATTGATCTTGTAGGATTCCCAAGAAATTCTTCGATTTCTTTCGGAAGCAGATGATTATTCATCTGCTTCTCACGTTTCGTGAATAGCCGGGACATTGAGGAAGATCCAAAAAGGCATTTCGGGAATCGATCTGATTCTATCTCTGTTCGTTCCGTTTGAAGAAAGGAAGGATCCCAAAGAATCGATCTTTCTTTTAGTTGCTGAATCTCTGTTTGATCGATCAATGTGTGATATTCTGAATCCTCATTTCTAATGGAATCGAAATGATCTCTGGATTGATCAGAGGATCCTTTCGATTGGCTAGAATCCGTTACTTGAACGAAAATAGATCTTGTGGAATCATATTGAATATTTGACAATACATTCCGTACCCTGCTAAAAAACCAATCCTTGTTTACCAACCACACATTGTCTAACCAAATCCAATTCTCTCTCGATACGTTCCTCAAAAAATCCGATTCGTGCTGATTCTTCCCCCAACTAACGAAGAGATCTTGGCGGAATTGCCACATATGAAATTGAGCACAATTTTGCAAAGAAATACCCCACTTGTTTCTCGAGAAGAGATGGGAAACGTGCTCAATATCATTTGATTGAATAGTTGCCTCAGCTCCTTGTTGTTTGAAGAAACCCTCCCCTTCAATTGGTCTTTTTTCACGAAAAGCAGACATGAGATAACAAATCAAGTCTTTCCCTAAGATTTCGAATAGCTGTCCCGAATTCAAGTTGATTATGTTTCGCTTCTTCCTCGGAGAAAGACGATCAAACAATTCCCAATCATGGTCCTTGCGGATCGGATCATCCGTATAGGATAAAAAAAGAAACTCCAGATATTTGCTATCTTTCTCTTTGAATGAGATCTCAATTCCAGCTACGGTTTCATTAGCTATCTTACAACTAGAATCCCTCTTTTTTCCGATCCGGTTCCTCCACCACTGCGAACCCCGGTTCGATTCAGGCATGATACACTTTTTATTTATTGGGAGAACCCAAGTACTCTCTTGCGGATCCATGAAACAACTCTCAGAAATCTTTTTCTCTTTTGGAAGATACAGGAGCGAAACAATCAATCTATTGATATTGGAAGACCAAAAAGATTCTTCCAATGTCTCATTTCTGGGTCCAATGGAATTCATAGGTATAGGAAGAAGCTCCATCAAATAGAGATTTTTTCTTTCGACCATCTTTCGATTGGTAATACGAGATATAAGGACCACTACTACAAGCAGTACTACACCTTTGATCGTGAAATATCGATTGCTTGTTGAACCCTGTGAATCACGTGAAAGTAGGATACTCCAAATTCGGGGGTCAGAGAGTTTCATAAAACGTTCTTGGTGGAAAAAAATGTGAGTGAAAGATCCCACTGAATCGAATTTGATCCATGAATCTAAGAAATAGTGAGAATTCTTGATCTCACTCAATATCTCTCTCAATTCGAAGATCCAGGATTTGAATTGATATCGTTTCATTGATTCCTCCTAAAGATTTTCATTGATTCCTCCTAAAGATTTCATTTCAATTGGAATTTGGTTATTCACGATGTACAATGAGCCCTGTTAAGCATCCATGGCTGAATGGTTAAAGCGCCCAACTCATAATTGGCAAATTCGTAGGTTCAATTCCTGCTGGATGCACGCCAATGGGAACGTTCAATAAGTCTATTGGAATTGGCTCTGTATCAATGGAATCTCATCATCCATACATAACGAATTGGTATGGTATATTCATACCATAACATATGAACAGTAAGAACTAGAATTCTTATCGATACTGGAACTCATAGGGAAGAAAATGGAGTTATGGATGGAATCAAATATGCAGTATTTACAGAAAAAAGTATTCGGTTATTGGGGAACAATCAATATACTTCTAATGTCGAATCAGGATCAACTAGGACAGAAATAAAGCATTGGGTCGAACTCTTCTTTGGTGTCAAGGTAATAGCTATGAATAGTCATCGACTCCCAGGAAAGGGTAGAAGAATAGGACCTATTATGGGACATACAATGCATTACAGACGTATGATCATTACGCTTCAACCGGGTTATTCTATTCCACCTCTTATAGAGAAAAGAACTTAAAGCAAAATACTTAATAACACGGCGATACATTTATACAAAACTTCTACCCCGAGCACACGTAATAGAGCCATAGACAGTCAAATGAAATCCAATCCACGAAATAATTTGATCTGTGGACAGCATCATTGTGGTAAAGGTCGTAATGCCAGAGGAATCATTACCGCAAGACATAGAGGGGGAGGTCATAAGCGTCTATACCGTAAAATCGATTTTCGACGGAATGAAAAAGACATATCTGGTAGAATCGTAACCATAGAATATGACCCTAATCGAAATGCATACATTTGTCTCATACATTATGGGGATGGTGAGAAAAGATATATTTTACACCCCAGAGGGGCTATAATTGGAGATACCATTATTTCTGGTACAGAAGTCCCTATATCAATGGGAAATGCCCTACCTTTGAGTGCGGTTTGAACTATTGATTTACGTAATTGGAAGTAACCAATTAGGTTTACGATGAAACCTAGAAATCAATCACTGATCCAATTTGAGTACCTCTATGGGATAGACCTCAACAGAAAACTGTTGAGTAACGGCAGCAAGTGATTGAGTTCAGTAGTTCCTCATAGAAAATTATTGACTCTAGAGATATGGTAATATGGAGAAGACAAAATTGTTTGAAGCACGCACAGAACCGGAAGCGCCCCTTGTTTCAAAGAGAGGAGGACGGGTTATTCACATTTAATTTGATGGTCAGAGGCGAATTGAAAGCTAAGCAGTGGTAATTATAAAGATCCCCCCGGGGAAAAATAGAGATGTCTCCTACGTTACCCGTAATATGTGGAAGTATCGACGTAATTTCATAGAGTCATTCGGTCTGAATGCTACATGAAGAACATAAGCCAGATGATGGAACGGGGAGACCTAGGATGTAGAAGATCATACATGAGTGATTCGGCAGATTTGGATTCCTATATATCCACTCATGTGGTACTTCATCATACGATTCATATAAGATAAAGATCCATCTGTCTAGATATCATCATATACATCTAGAAAGCCGTATGCTTTGGAAGAAGCTTGTACAGTTTGGGAAGGGGTTTTTAAAAGAAGAATCTACTTCAACCGATATGCCCTTAGGCACGGCCATACATAACATAGAAATCACGCTTGGAAAGGGTGGACAATTAGCTAGAGCGGCGGGCGCTGTAGCGAAACTGATCGCAAAAGAGGGTAAATCAGCCACATTAAGATTACCATCCGGGGAGGTCCGTTTGATATCCAAAAACTGCTTAGCAACAGTCGGACAAGTGGGTAATGTTGGGGTGAATCAACAAAGTTTGGGTAGAGCCGGATCGAAGTGTTGGATAGGTAAGCGTCCTGTAGTAAGAGGAGTAGTTATGAACCCTGTAGACCATCCCCATGGAGGTGGGGAAGGGAAAGCCCCAATTGGTAGAAAAAAACCCACAACTCCTTGGGGTTATCCTGCGCTTGGAAGAAGAAGTCGGAAAAGGAAAAAATATAGTGATAGTTTTATTCTTCGTCGCCGTAAATAGGAATATGGAAAATAGAATTTTTTGAATTTGAAATAATGTGATGGGCGAACGACGGGAATTGAACCCGCGCGTGGTGGATTCACAATCCACTGCCTTGATCCACTTGGCTACATCCGCCCCTTATCTAGCTAAAGGATTTTCTCTTTTTTCCATTCATCATTATTGTATTTATTCTTACCTTCATACTTAGATCGAGATATTCTATTGGACATAGAATGCCAATCTTTAAAATGTAAAAAAAGGAGTAATCAGCTGTGGCACGTTCACTAAAAAAAAACCCTTTTGTAGCTAATCATTTATCAAGAAAAATTGAAAAACTCAACATGAGGGAGGAGAAAGAAATAATAGTAACTTGGTCTCGGGCATCTACCATTATACCCAAAATGATTGGCCATACAATCGCTATTCATAATGGAAAGGAACATTTACCTATTTATATAACAGATCGTATGGTAGGTCACAAATTGGGAGAATTCGCGCCGACTCTGACTTTCGCGAGACATGCGAGAAACGATAATAAATCTCGTCGTTAATTTGGAAAAAAAATAGATACTTATCATTCATTGGCGGGAGATAACCTTATGATAAAGAAAAAGAACTCAAATTCGAGTGGAGAAGTCAAAGTTTTAGCTCAACATATATGTATGTCTGTTTTCAAAGCGCAAAGAGTAATTGATCAGATTCGCGGGCGTTCTTATGAGGAAACGCTTATGATATTGGAACTTATGCCTTATCGAGCATCTTATCCCATTTTAAAATTGGTTTATTCCGCAGCAGCAAACGCTAGTCATAATATGGGTTTGAACGAAACCGATTTATTCATTAGTAAAGCCGAAGTCAATGGAGGTTCTTTTGTGAAAAAATTAAGACCTAGAGCTCGAGGACGTAGTTATCCGATAAAAAGGCCGACTTGTCATATAACAATTGTATTAAAAGATAAATCAAAATTATCTTTCGATGAATTTAAGATTTAGATTAATATTTAGAAAAAAATAGATGGAAAGATAATATAATAAAAAATATGGGACAAAAAATAAATCCGCTTGGTTTCAGACTTGGTACAACCCAAAATCATCATTCCTTTTGGTTCGCACAACCAAAAAATTTTTCTGTAGGTCTACAAGAAGATGAGAAAATACGGAATTGTATAAAGAACTATGTACAAAAAAATAAAAGAATATCCTCAGGTTTCGAAGGAATTGGAATTGCGCGTATAGAAATTCAAAAAAGAATTGATTTAATCCAGGTTATAATCCATATTGGATTCCCAAATTTATTAATAGAGGGCCGAACACGAGGAATCGAAGAATTACAGATGAATGTACAAAAAGAATTTCGTTCTGTGAACCGAAGAATCAACATTGCTATCACACGAATAGAAAAACCTTATGGAGACCCCAATATTCTTGCAGAATATATGGCTTCTCAATTAAGAAATAGAGTTTCATTTCGAAAGGCAATGAAAAGAGCTATTGAATTAACTGAACAAACAGATACAAAAGGAATTCAAATACAAATTGCAGGACGTATTGACGGAAAAGAAATTGCACGTGTCGAATGGATCAGAGAAGGTAGGGTTCCTCTACAAACAATTCGCGCTAAAATTGATCATTGTTCCTATACAATTCGAACTATCCATGGAGTACTAGGCCTCAAAATTTGGATATTTGTGGATGAAGAATAATAGACCTTTATTTATCTTGTCATTCTATTCAGTAATATAGTGATATATAGAACAAAAAACTAGAAACTTTTTCTGTTTTTCTGTTAAATAAAAAAAATAAAATAATTCAAATTCTATAAGGTTGAATAAAAAAGAAATTAACTTTTTTTTATTTATAATTGCTATGCTTAGTGTGTGACTCGTTAGTTTTTTCTTTAGAGTTTTTAGTAGGATCAAAAAAAGACTGATCCCTAATATTAATTCAATAACTACAACTACTATATAAAAAAAATTAAAAACTAATAACTAACTTATTGCTTCATATTGTCGAGATCCCAAAAACAGTCACTATATGACTGGATCAATCATATAGTTGTAACAACTGGAATTGTTCCATAACAAAAAAATATGATTGTGGATTTGAAATAAAAAAAAAGAAAGGGATGCGGATAAATGGAAAGGTGATAGAAAGAGAGAACAAAAATATCAATGATATATAATTCCAATATGTATGGTCTATGAATTACCTCATATAAATAAAAGGCAGTGTAATAAAGCATTAATTTCATATTGTTTTAATATTGTTTAATATTCTATCGATTGATATATAAATAATAAATGATATATAAATAATAAAGAGCTTCCGGTTAATAGAAACTGAGGAGATTGACTCGGAAACAGATTTTGTTGAGAGCTCCATTGCAGAGTTCAGGCCTAATCATTAATGGAGAAGCTATAGGAACGACGAAACCTGTGACTATATAGGATTCTATTTAAAAGAATCCAAATGATTGAGCAGGCGGGATGGCGGAATGAACCAAGAACCATTTTTTTTTTACTCGGAGAGGTTGTGGATTGATCCTACGAATAAAGCAGGAAAAGGAAAGAGTCAATATTCGCCCGCGAAACCCTTATTTCTTATTTATTGGATTCCAATATTGTCTTGATTCAATAATTTTTTTTTTTAAGAAAAGTAAAAAAAAAAATAAGGATCCGGTATAAAAAAGAAACATTATCCATATCTAGAAATAGACAAATCTAACCGTATATACAGCTTCTTATCTAATAAATGAAATATAATATCAATAAATCCCATTACTTAGTTTAATGTATTAATTATTAAATACATGCGCATCCGTAATATTATCGAATCCTTTCATTCGTGAGGAGCTGGATGAGAAGAAACTCTCATGTCCGGTTCTGTAGTAGAGGTGGGAAAAAACCATCAACTATAACCCCAAAAGAACCAGATTTCGTAAGCAACATAGAGGAAGAATGAAAGGAATATCTTGCCGAGGTAATCATATTTGCTTCGGCAGATATGCTCTTCAGGCACTTGAACCCGCTTGGATTACTGCTAGACAAATAGAAGCAGGACGAAGAGCAATGACACGATATGCACGTCGTGGTGGAAAAATATGGGTACGTGTTTTTCCCGATAAACCTATTACAGTAAGGCCCGCAGAAACACGTATGGGGTCGGGAAAGGGATCTCCCGAATATTGGGTATCTGTTGTTAAACCCGGTCGAATACTTTACGAAATGGGCGGAGTCTCAGAAACTGTAGCCAGAGCAGCAATTTCAATAGCTGCGTGCAAAATGCCTATAAAAACTCAATTTATTATTTCAGGATAGGGATGTAAAACTAAATATAAAAAAGGGATGAAAAAACAACCACGAGTTTCTTTATTTCTAGACAAATACTATTTCTTCTTTTTCCTCATTCTTTGCATTGAAATAAAAAATTCAAATAAAAATGATATGATTCAACCTCAGACCCTTTTGAATGTAGCAGATAACAGTGGAGCTCGAGAATTAATGTGTATTCAAATCATAGGAGCTGGTAATCATAGATATGCTCATATTGGTGACGTTATTGTTGCTGTAATTAAAGAAGCAGTGCCCAATATGCCTCTAGAAAGATCAGAAGTAATAAGAGCTGTAATTGTACGTACATGTAAAGAACTCAAACGTGACAACGGTATGATAATACGATATGATGACAATGCAGCGGTTGTCATTGATCAAGAAGGAAATCCAAAAGGAACTCGAGTTTTTGGCGCGATTGCTCGGGAATTGAGACAGTTGAATTTTACTAAAATAGTTTCATTAGCTCCCGAGGTATTATAAAGACTCATAGTCATAGATCAAATTAGGATATTGTTCTAGTAGGATATCTGAAATAAACCCAATTAATAGATTGTGTCTCACGCATATACTTTTACTAAATTTAATAATTAATTGAATAATAAATTTCAAATTTAATTAAATAATGAATACTTTGAAGTATTCAAATAAAAAAACATGTTGATTATATCCAAATTCGGAAGCACCAATAATTATAATTCGTCATGGGCAGAGACGCTATTGCTGATATAATAACTTCTATAAGAAATGCTAACATGAGTAAAAATGGAACGGTTCGAATAGTATCCACAAATATCACCGAAAACATTGTTAAAATACTCCTACGAGAGGGTTTTATTGAAAATGTTCGGAAACATCAGGAAAGTAATAAAAATTTCTTGGTTTCAACCTTGCGCCATAAAAGAACTAGGAAAGGAATATATAAAACGATTTTAAAACGTATCAGTCGACCCGGTCTACGAATTTATTCCAACTATAAAAAAATTCCTAAGATTTTAGGTGGAATGGGAATTGTAATTCTTTCCACTTCTCGAGGCATAATGACAGATCGAGAAGCTAGACTAGAAAAAATTGGAGGAGAAATTTTGTGTTATATATGGTGATCCTCCTCTGGTATCCTAATTTTATCTCTAACTTCCTATTTGTGAAATAGAGAGGAAAGGTGAGTTATATAACTCTTCCTCCATTAGTTGATACTTCAAAAAGGTTTCCTGGAATGAAAAAAAAAATGATTCATGAAGGTTTAATTACTGAATCATTTCCCAATGGTATGCTCTCCGAATCCGTTTATATTTTATATAATGAAGATCTAATTCTAGGTTATATTTCGGGGAAGATCCGACGCAGTTTGATACAAACACTGCCGGGGGATAGAATCAAAATAGAAATAAGGCAATATTATTCATTCAACCAGGGGACATATAATTTATAGACTTCGGAACAAAGATTCGAACGATTAGATGGATTCTTTTTGAAAAAATCCCTTTCATCAAAGATACAATTTGAAGCAAAAAAAAAACAAGAGACTTATTTTCTTCCAAGGAATAGATTCAAAATTAAAGTAAGGAGTAAGAAATATGAAAATAAGGGCTTCTGTTCGTAAAATTTGTGAAAAATGTCGACTGATCCGTAGGCGCGGACGAATTATAGTGATTTGTTCCAATCCGAGACATAAACAGAGACAAGGATAATCTTTCTAAAGTTTCTCAAAGAGGGGAAAAATAAAAGATTTGTTTTAACATAAAATGGATATCTCCATATCTTTTTATATATTTCTGATTCATATTTATGAGATGATAAAATATGGCAAAACCTATACAAAGAATTGGTTCGCGTAGGAATGGGCGTATTAATTTACGTAAGACTGGACGTAGAATACCAAAAGGAGTTATTCATGTTCAAGCTAGTTTCAACAATACCATTGTAACTGTTACAGATGTACGAGGTCGAGTGGTTTCTTGGGCCTCCGCCGGTACTTCTGGATTCAAAGGCACAAGAAGGGGAACACCCTATGCTGCGCAAGCAGCCGCTTTAGATGCTATTCGTACTGTAGTAGATCAAGGTATGCAACGAGCAGAAGTTATGATAAAAGGTCCTGGTCTCGGAAGAGACGCAGCATTACGGGCTATTCGTAGAAGTGGTATACTATTAAGTTTCGTACGTGATGTAAC